TATTTGGAATTGTGTTAGGTCTAATTCCTATTACTTTGGCTGGATTATTCGTAACTGCATATTTACAATACAGACGGGGTGATCAGTTGGACCTTTGATTAATTAGCATTTCTTTTTTTTTTTTTTGACTGACTCCCCTTTCTTTAATCTTCCAGAAGGTCAAGATCGATGCTATGCAAGTGATTGAAGCTATTTCAGTCAAATCCGTCTACGAAGAAAAAATCACGCTCTGTAGGATTTGAACCTACGACATCGGGTTTTGGAGACCCACGTTCTACCGAACTGAACTAAGAGCGCTTTTTTGAAAAGACTGTAAAGAAAAAAAGAACAGGATTCTGTTTCTAACCCCAATCCATTTGACTTTGAATGATTCCGTGCAATTAGAATCGATTGAGATCGATTCCTCGTTACTGCTCAAAGGAGCAGTAATAGGTAGGGATGACAGGATTTGAACCCGTGACATTTTGTACCCAAAACAAACGCGCTACCAAGCTGCGCCACATCCCTTGAATTGTTCTATAGTGTCATTGTAGAGAATTCCCGTCTTAGTTTCCACACGCCTATTTCCTCCATCGAGAAACACAACCCTTCTACCTATTTCGTCTTTTTTGTCCCATTTCACTTATAATAAAAAGAAAACCTTATGGATCGTTGTACATTTCAATTTGAATTAGCGATTGCATGTACAACTCGAATCTAAGTGGTCCTTAACTGCATATGCATCGTCTTTATGTATTTAAATAAATAAAAAAGGAGGTTTTTCAATGCGAGATCTAAAAACATATCTCTCCGTGGCCCCAGTACTAAGTACGCTATGGTTCGGGGCTTTAGCGGGTCTATTGATAGAGATTAATCGTTTTTTCCCGGATGCGTTAACATTCCCCTTTTTTTCATTCTAGTTATTGCCATCGGAAAGAATGAAGAAGATTAGAGATACAATCAAATATCTGTGACCAATCCCCCTCCCTTTCTCTTTTCTCTTTTTTCCCTTTGTTTCTTATTTCGAGAATAAGGGACGAAAGAGAAAGTATAAAAAGGAATTCAACGTTTGCAAGATTCGGGTTCAAGTTCGAATTAAATGAATATTAATGGGGATAGGAAATGTGGTCTAGGGCAAGAATACAATGAAATACTTTTTCGGGGTGAACTAGAGTTTCGGAATCATTGTCTTACTTATTCTTTTTATTTTCTATGTCTTTGCTTTGATTTCTTATTCTTATTACTTTCTTTTGATTGATTTTGATCTTTTAGAGTTCGATTTCAAATTAGTAACTTCTATTTTTCCCTTCCTTTCTTTTTCTTCGTTTCGAATCAAAGTAGAAGAGCTGAGTAAATAAAAAAAATCAAAGGGGGATTCATGGCCAAGAGGAAAGATGCGCGAGTAACGGTGATTTTGGAATGTAACGGTTGTGTCCGAAACGGTTTTAAGAAGGCATCAACAGGCATTTCCAGATATATTACCCAAAAGAACCGGCACAATACACCTAGTCAATTAGAATTGAGAAAATTCTGTCCTTATTGTTACAAACATATGATTCATAAGGAAATAAAGAAATAGATAAAATCTTAGTCTTGAAATCTTAACCTTGAAAGAGGAAAAATACCATTATATAGAAATATAGAACAAACATAGAGCATATTAAAATTTAAAATGAAAATCCAAATAGAACGTCAAAAAGAATCCTATTGTGGATTAAAATGACATAGGATTTTCGGGATAAGAAATAAACTAAACAAACAAACCATGGATAAATCCAAGCGACCCTTTCTTAAATCCAAGCGGTCTTTTCGTAGGCGTTTGCCCCCGATTCAATCGGGGGATCGAATTGATTATAGAAACATGAATTTAATTAGTCGATTTATTAGTGAGCAAGGAAAAATATTATCTAGACGAGTGAATAGATTGACCTTGAAACAACAACGATTAATTACTATTGCTATAAAACAAGCCCGTATTTTATCTTTGTTACCTTTTCTTAATAATGAGAAACAATTCGAAATAACCGCATCGACTGCTAGAACTGCCGGTCTTAGAACTAGAAATAAATAGGCTTATTCTTTGTTCAGTTGAATCAGACGAACTCAAACAAGAACAAGAATTGGTTTTTTGTTCGACATAAATCCGAGAGGCCAGATTTTATTATCTGGTTGTCATAAGAAAAAATATTTTTTTATTGAATTTAGAACGTGTTTATTCGTTTTGACGACTTTAGACTATTTTCTCGTATTAATTTCGACTCCATCTTCCCGGAGTTCATTCTCCGGGGAACTCCATTTAAATTATTCTGGTGTATTCTTTAGAATCTACTTCTTTTCTGATTTCGGTAGAAATCATATAAAGACAATCTCTATTTGATATAGCTATTTGGGCTAGTATTTTACGATTAAGAAGCAACTGTCTCTTGTATAGATCATGTATGAATTTACTATAACTATAGGATACTCCTATTTCTCGAATTACTGCGTTTATCCGAGTGATCCACAAACGACGAAAATTCCTTTTTTGCTTATCCCTATCCCGATGAGCCGAAACCAAAGCTCTTATTTTCTGTTGAGTAATAGTTCGAGTCAATCTTGAATGAGCTCCTCGAAAGCTTGAGGCAAATAAACGAATTTTTGTTCTACGTCTCCGGGCTATATATCCGCGTTTAATTCTGGTCATTGAATAAATAAAACTTTGACAAATAACTAATTGATTTCTTTTCTTTCAGTTATTATTTTCCACGCCTTGATCTATTAATAACCAAACAGATTTTTCCAATGTATAAAATCAAAATTCCAAGGGCTTTTGCTCCTCTAACCTTCCTGACCACGATTTTTTAGCTATTTTACTGGGAAATACGAATGAAATTAGGAACTTTCCTTAAAAAAGAAGTCCAAAAATGGATAAAGAAATAGTGGGTTTCATCGTTTCTATGGTTACTTCTTAAACGGTGAGGTCTTCTCTATACACCGGAGCCTTTCCTTTATTTAATCAATTTTATTGGTAACTTGTATAGGTCAACCGCACTCTTTGGCTCTACCCATGAATTATCCAGTAACAGGTCTTTCACAACCAGACCCATCTATACAGTAACGGCATTTAATTATGAGAGTTAGCTGGGATAGCTGACCCTCGTAGTCCGTTCTTGACCGGGCGAAAACAGCATTTTGATCTTTTTTTTTGAATTTCACTAAGATTTCCTCCGCTTAATGGATAACCATTTGCTATCAATGGAGAATTGCTTCTCGTCTGAAATCGGAAATTCAGGTGTTGGGTTTGCACCAACGGAAACCATAAACTTTAGACACAATAGAGGGACCAATTTGCTTATTTTTAGATAGTGAATGGGATTGCTTTATCCATTCTATGCTATTTCCTAGTACTGATCATTCATACCGTAAATTGGTTTTCTTCCTTTTTGCGCCAGCTCATCATTGAAACGAGTCGCACATACACCCTAGTACATGTTCCTCGACGCTGAGGACATCCCCTCAGAGCGGGGGATTTCGTGAGATTTCGAATCGGCTGTCTTGTATTTCTAATAAGTTGTTTAATAGTTGGCATGTTGAATCATATACATAATGGGCAGGTTTAGATTGATCCTAACCAGATGATTCTGAATTCTTTATAATTATGAATTATTTCTATTTATTTAATAGAATAGTAAACTCGGAGATAAAATCTCAAATCACGGATTTTCAAAAAATCCATTTTTTTGTTGTTATTGAACTGCTACAAGATCAACAATTCCATAAGCTCGGGCTTCTGTTGCTGACATAAAAACGTCTCTTTCCATGTCTTCAGATACAACCCATAATGGTTTGCCCGTTCTTTGCACATAAACATTTGTAATGGTTTCGCGTAGTTTCAACAGTTCTTCCGCTTCCAGGATAAATTCTCCCGTTTGGGCCTCATAAAAAGAACTAGCAGGTTGATGGATCATTACCCTGATGATAGAAGGGTTGTCCGTCTGGTATGGTGAAACGAACAGAAAAGAAAGATAAAGAATAATAGTAAAAAAGATAGAACAGAACAACCGTACAGGCATCATCTTTTGTGCATTGCATACGGCTCTACAATCAAATTGACCCTTATCAACTTATCAAGAAAAAAGTGTATCAGCCCTAGATAATTAAATGATCAAAGTGCCACCCTTACTTTCGGAGGGGTTAAAAAATACTATGATGGCTCCGTTGCTTTCTATTTGAAATTCAAAATGGATTTTTTTTCTTTTGATTCAGCAATCCCAAAGTTTCTTTTTAATCTAACCAATAATAAAAAGGGAAAAAAGATTGTTTTTTTTTTTCGCACCCTTTTTTAACATCAATATTCTTAAGAGCCCTTCGGTGTGAAAACAAAAAGGTTTGTAACGCTGGATTGGCTTCCCCTACTTCCCCTAAGAGAAAATGAGAAATACCTTTTATTTCATACTAATCTCTCGATACATAATTGAATCTTTTGAAAAAAGAACAATACAAAAATTTTGCATATCGAATTCGAAGTGCCATGCTATTATTACTTAATATTCATATGGCGAAGGCATAGTTTTCTTTTTTCTCTCAAATAAAAAAACCTCATTGGCGCCAAGCGTGAGGGAATGCTAAACGTTTGGTAATTGCTCCTCCAACCAGGAGAAAAGATCCCATTGACGCGGCTAATCCCATGCATATTGTATGGACCTCTGGTCGCACAAACTGCATAGTATCGTAAATAGCTAATCCAGATATTACCCAGCCGCCAGGAGAGTTTATAAACAAATAGAAATCTTTGGCAGCATCCTCAAGACTAAAATATACCATAAGACCGATAAGTTGATTTGAGATCTCGCTATCAACTTCTTGGCCTAAAAAAAGTAATCTTTCTTGATAAAGTCGGTTGAGTGGGGGCAAATTGTATCCCCTAGGAACCGTACATGCACCTTTTGATGCATACGGTTCAAAAAAATTTCGAAAAAAGAATCAATGTATAGATTCCAGCCCACCTTTCCTTTTTCTTATTCTTTTTAATAGCAGTTTTTTCAAACTTCTAATGAAAGGTTAAATTTTTCAATAACGACGGGTTTTTGCTTATTTTATTTCTTTTTTAGAAGTCAATAAACTTATCGAATTAACTTCTCGTTGATGTATTGTTTCATCGAGATTCAATCGAAATCACGATGGTGTTTTCTTGTTCCTGAATGGGCCTATTTCATCTTGTTAGGTTTATGCTCTACTCCGGGTAAAGATCTGCCCGATTTTGATTTGCACATATAGGACAAATCTTCTCATCACCATTTTTTTGTTATGACTTTCAAAATAACAAACAAGAATCATTTATCATAGACATTCATATTTATATAAATAAAAATATGTAATTTTTTTTCTATAAACTACAAAATTGGGTTTTTTCTAAACGGAGCCTGGATACTTCATTTTTTGAATCCAACAAAAGCCAACCATAAATCATTCTAATTAATACTAGAACTATGAATTCCCCCAAACAATGCATCTAATTGCACTTCACACTCCAATTTGTGGATGATTCAATTTCTCTGTTTGAGGCGAAACGGAGGATATCTCAATCGGGGAAGAGAACGGGGAAATCCCATATGACCCAGTATATTTGACAAGTCGCACTATATGTCAACCCAAGATGCATCGGCATCTCCAGGAATTCGGAGAGGCACTTTTGGAACACCAATAGGCATGAATTGAAAGAAAAAAGAACTAAATACTCTATTTCACTTTGATGTGGAAACGTATATGGTTTTATTGACTCCATTTGAATTTTCGAATATTGGCTTTATCGTATTTATTTTATCCATAGATTCGAAAAATTCAGAAAGAAAGGAAAAACCAAGAAAGGCAATTTTTTATGAATAGATTCTCCTAATGAAAAAATCCTAAATTAAGGATGCATGCATTTACTCATGGAAAATGGCATCAATCTCCCATTGCGTATTGGTACTTATCGAGTATAGAATAAATCTGCTTCTCATTGTCCCTACGAACCGAATAGAATAAATAGTAAATTAACCCTTGTTAGTAAATGAACAAGTGGAGTCTATAGGATAATCATAGTATTATAGCCTTTGTCAATGCAATAAAGTTACGTGGTGTCTATTTTTCTTTGAGAAAGGGGTATTTTCCATGGGTTTGCCTTGGTATCGTGTTCATACCGTTGTATTGAATGATCCCGGCCGGCTGATTTCTGTTCATATAATGCATACAGCTCTGGTTGCTGGTTGGGCGGGCTCGATGGCTCTGTATGAATTAGCAGTTTTTGATCCTTCTGATCCTGTTCTTGATCCAATGTGGAGACAGGGTATGTTCGTTATACCCTTCATGACTCGCTTAGGAATAACCAATTCATGGGGAGGTTGGAGTATCACTGGAGGTACTGTAACAAATCCGGGGATTTGGAGTTACGAAGGTGTAGCTGGAGCACATATTGTGTTTTCTGGTTTATGCTTTTTGGCAGCTATCTGGCATTGGGTCTATTGGGATCTAGAGATTTTTTCTGATGAACGTACAGGAAAACCTTCTTTGGATTTGCCTAAGATCTTTGGAATTCATTTATTTCTATCCGGGGTGGCGTGCTTTGGTTTTGGTGCATTTCATGTAACAGGCTTGTACGGTCCCGGAATATGGGTGTCCGATCCTTATGGACTAACGGGAAAAGTACAACCTGTAAATCCGTCGTGGGGCGTGGAAGGTTTTGACCCTTTTGTTCCGGGAGGAATAGCTTCTCATCATATTGCAGCAGGTACATTGGGCATATTAGCGGGTCTATTCCATCTCAGCGTTCGACCGCCACAACGTCTATACAAAGGATTGCGCATGGGAAATATCGAAACCGTACTCTCCAGTAGTATCGCGGCTGTCTTTTTTGCAGCTTTTGTTGTTGCTGGAACTATGTGGTATGGTTCAGCAACTACTCCCATCGAATTATTTGGTCCTACTCGCTATCAATGGGATCAGGGTTACTTCCAGCAAGAGATCTATCGAAGAGTTAGCGCTGGGCTAGCAGAAAATCAAAGTTTATCCGAAGCCTGGTCTAAAATTCCGGAAAAATTAGCTTTTTATGATTATATCGGCAATAATCCGGCAAAAGGAGGATTATTCAGGGCGGGTTCGATGGATAATGGGGATGGAATAGCGGTTGGATGGTTAGGGCACCCTATCTTTAGGGATAAAGAAGGACGTGAGCTTTTTGTACGTCGTATGCCTACCTTTTTCGAAACATTTCCAGTCGTTTTAGTAGACGGCGACGGAATTGTTAGAGCCGATGTCCCCTTTAGAAGGGCGGAATCGAAGTATAGTGTTGAACAGGTGGGTGTAACCGTTGAGTTCTATGGTGGCGAACTCAACGGAGTCAGTTATAGTGATCCTGTTACTGTGAAAAAATATGCTAGACGTGCTCAATTGGGTGAAATTTTTGAATTAGATCGTGCAACTTTGAAATCCGATGGTGTTTTTCGTAGCAGTCCAAGGGGTTGGTTTACTTTTGGACATGCTTCGTTTGCTTTGCTTTTCTTT